ATTCATTTCATGTCCATAAATCATTTATCACTTATTTATTGCATGATAAATCACTACAAGTGACGGCGAGACACGGTTTAAATAGTCGAAAACCCAATATTTAAAAAAGGTATCTAGAATGACTGGAAGCATCCAAAGAAGACAAGATAGAATTTGATCATTCGGAACAAACCCAAAATCCTTGTAGACAGAGCTAATTATTAGTTCCCAACCACGGGTTGAATGAAATCCGAGACAGAAATCAGCTAACAAAATAATAGAAAGAGCTTTTGTTGTGTCATTTAAGTTATAGAAGAATTCCTGAGCCCAAGAGTTAATAATAACAAGTTCTTTCTTACCCAAAATAGAATAAGCAATTAGAATAACGAAAGAGATTATATTTGTCGATAAGTGCAAAAGCGTCTGAATATGCTCCTCGTTATGTAGCTTGCTTAATTGGATTAGTTCGGTGTGGATTCCTATACGAAGGTTTTGTCGATGTGTCTCCGAATATTCCTTGATGATTTCGTCGAAGAGGATAAGGTCTTCTAATTCGATGAATTTTTCTATCATACTCTTTTCTTCAATAGCATTCAAAAAATTTTCGGATTGGCTAGTATTCCACCAATTAGTAACCCAAGATTCCAGACTTTTCGTAAATAAGAGAGAGATACACTGGGGTAAAAAGACTATAAATGCAAAATATAAACGATGGGGGAATGCTTTCTTTTTTGCCATTATTTAACCTCTGAATTGTTACTGAAAATTTCATTCGTTAACTGTATGTCATCTATCGAATATTTCTCTTAGGCACGAGTTCTATTCTAAGGTATAAAACCTAGGAATTTATTCACTCTTTTTTTCTTTTTGACTTCGGACTTAGTTCTTGAATCTAGAAAGAGTCTAGAAATGGACTAAAAATCCACTTTTTTTCTAATGAATAAATAATCAAAAAGATTGTTTTCCAATATCTCAACTCAATTCATCAAAAGTATCTGCTTTGATTGAATGCCCGAAAGAACTACTTTAAGTAATGCATATTATTCCGATTTTGAGACGAAAGAACGCCCCTCCTATTATTCTATCAAAATCTCTAAAATTTTCCCACAATTTCGCTGACTATGCCAAATCAGGAATAGAAGAAAATGGAGGAAAGTTTCTGAAGAATATTATTGTGATGATCAAAAAAGAGCTGCAACCCAAGACATAAATTGGCTAGTTATCCGTAATCCTTATAAGGGATTCAATTGTTTGGGCATTAAGGAGCACAAAAAGAGAGAAATTAAGGCGTGTCGAGTGAAAAAACAATTTGAGAAGATATGATCTATCTCAATCTAAAGTGTCAATTCTAACAAGTCTGTATTTCTCTATTTTTTTTTGAGATAGATTGGACTTCAAATTGAAAAGATAGAAAGAAAGGGGCGCAAATTTTGGATTTCCAAATGGTTGATTGTGAGATAAATCCATTCTTTCAATTTGTTACTTTTTATTATATATTATTTTTTTGAGTTGTGGAGATTTACATCCATATAAAAGACCCGAAAACCAAAAGAGTTTTTTTTATACTTGTCCCCTAGAAACCTCCTTTAGCTCAACTGAAGGTTCGGAAGAAACCTCAGTTAAGTTCAGTTAAGTTATGTTATAGAAATATGTTATAGAAAAATAACATTTTTGAGTTTTCCCCTCCTGCTAAGAAATTTTCTCCCATTTCTCAACATACTTCAATAGGTACACGCAAGAAATAGGCCAATTCCGCAGCTTTTTGTTCAATTTCCCACGGAGTCAAATTCTCATCAGTACGGGTCAATGGAAGCGCTCCCTGTCCTCTGATATCCATAGAAAGGACACGACGAGCAGAAAGACCCTCTTTAACTTCTATTCGGATGGACTGAATATCCTTTATAAGGAATCGGAGGAAGATACGACGATTTTTTCCGGGAAATCCCCAACGAAAGATACAGACTATTCCTTCTTTTCGATCGAATCGATCATAACCACCCCCTACATTCCAAGAAATTGTACACCACAAATAGCAACTAATAAAAAGACCCGCAATCCCATAGAAAGCCATCACAATCCCTTGTGGAAAAAAAACGATTTGCTGAGACGCAAATAAAGCTATCCAATTTCTACCAAGATAACTGGAAGTTCCAACCAACAAGAATCCTAATGAACCTAAAAAAAGGCTAAGAGTCCAGCAGAAATTACTTGTTTTTCGAGACCCCGTTATAAGGTCTATCCATATATGTTCTGATCGACAACTCATACTTGACCCGCTTGCATTTTTTTTTGAATTGAGAGAATACCACAAATGAAGTTGACTTTAGTCTTTTTGTTTCCGAAGGAATTCTCATCAACTAGTACTAGTTTGATGTGAACCTTTAGGAGTAATTCATTCAAAAGTAATTCAGTAAATTGATTAGATCTAAACTAAGAACATATCCTTCCTATGACCCCATTCAATATATCTCCATACTCCATTTCTCCATATATCCTCTTTCTTCAGCCATAAGACTTTTTC